GGGGTAGGGGGGGCATGTTCTATGGGGGGGTAGGGGGGGCATGTTCTATGGGGGGGTANGGGGGGGGCATGTTCCTGGAGGAAAAGGAAAATGGAGAAATGAAGATGTTTCTGTAGTTGAGGTTGAACAACGACGGCTTTTCAGGCCGTAAGTCTTGGAAAGAGACCAAGCAGGAACTGTCATGACTTATTTTGTGCTCTTTTTGGGGTTATGTTTTGTTTTGGGGGGTTTGGCGGTTGCATCTAATCCCTCTCCTTATTACGGTGTAGTTGGTTTGGTTTTAGCATCTGTTGCAGGGTGTGGATGATTATTAAGTTTGGGGGTTTCTTTTGTATCTTTGGTATTGTTTATGGTGTATTTGGGGGGAATGTTGGTGGTTTTTGTATATTCTGTATCTTTGGCTGCGGACCCTTTTCCGGAGACTTGGGGCGATTGACGGGTTGTTGGGTATGGGGCGGGGCTAGTTCTAGTGCTTGTGGTGGGAGGGGTTGTTGGGGGGCTTGTTGAATTTTGGAACCCTGGGGTGGTTACTGTTGATAGTGGGGGTATGTTTTCTGTTCGGTTGGATTTTAGTGGGGTAGCAATGTTTTATTCCTGTGGGGTTGGGATGTTTTTGGTAGCGGGTTGGGGATTGCTGTTGACCCTGTTTGTCGTGTTAGAGTTAGTGCGAGGGTTATCTCGTGGTGCTATTCGGGCAGTTTAGTATTCGGGCAGTTGGGGGGGTCAGAGAATAGTTTAGTGTAAAATACCAGCTTTGGGAGTTGGAGATAGAGGTTTAAGTCCTCTTTTTCTGAGGGGGAACTCTAAGAAGGGGTGCAATCTTCAGTCTTTGGTTTACAAGACCAATGTTTTTGTTAAACTATTAGAGTGTTTTTAGTAGTTAAGTATTTTGTTTTCTAAGGCTCCGATAGCGGGGAATAGGAGTAGTAGGATGGTGAAGTAGGTTAGGGAGGCTAGTTGTCCAATAATGATGAAGGGGTGTTCTACGGGTTGACTGCCTACTCATGTCAGGATGAAGAGGTTAGCAACTAGGATTCAGAATAAGAGTTGTGAGAGGGGGCGGAAGGTTATTGTACGTTGCTTGGATTTGTGGAGTAGGGGGCATAGGAATAGTACTAGTACGGATGCTGCAAGGGCTAATACGCCTCCCAGTTTGTTGGGGATTGAGCGCAGGATAGCGTATGCGAACAGGAAGTATCATTCGGGTTTGATATGCGGGGGTGTAACGAGTGGGTTTGCTGGAGTAAAGTTTTCTGGGTCGCCTAGTAGGTTTGGGGAGAATAGGGCTAATGTTGTTAGTGGCAGGAATATGATGATGAATCCTAGGATGTCTTTGAGTGAGAAGTAAGGGTGAAATGGGATTTTGTCACAGTTTGATTGAATACCCAGTGGATTGTTTGATCCCGATTCGTGAAGAAAGGTTAGGTGGATAAAGGTAAGACCTGCGATTATGAATGGAAGTAGGAAGTGGAGGGCAAAGAATCGGGTTAGTGTTGGGTTGTCCACTGAGAAGCCACCTCATGCTCACTCTACGAGAGTTTGGCCGATATATGGAATTGCTGAGAATAGGTTGGTAATGACTGTGGCACCTCAGAAAGATATTTGTCCTCATGGTAGGACATATCCTACGAAGGCAGTTGCTATTAGGGTTAGGAGGAGAATAACTCCTGTGTTTCAGGTTTCTTTGTAGAGGTAGGAGCCGTAGTAGAATCCTCGTCCGATGTGTAAGTAGATACAGATAAAGAAGAATGATGCTCCGTTTGCGTGGAGGTTTCGGATTAGTCAGCCGTATTGTACATTTCGACATGTGTGGGCGACGGACGAGAAAGCTAGGGTTGTATCTGCGGTATAGTGTATGGCTAGCAGAAGTCCTGTTAGGATTTGTGTCAGTAGACAGATGCCTAGTAGGGATCCGAAGTTTCATCAAGTAGAGATGTTTGGTGGGGTGGGGAGGTCGATTAGTGAGTTGTTAACTATTTTGAGGAGAGGGTGGGATTTTCGTAGATTTGGGGCCATTGGTGGTTTTGGGTTTGGGTCTATGTGCTAGTAGGATGATGAGGATGGATAGGGCGAATGAGCTTAAGTAGGTTTTGATTAATCCGGAGTGGAAAGTGGTAGAGGTTTTGGTTATTATGAGTTGGAGGTCAGCGAGTCCTTCTGGGCCTATTTTTTTGTATCAGGATAGGTCAATTAGGTGGGATGCAATTTTTTGTCCGCTGTTTAGTAGATTTATAGAGGCGAGGCGATGGGATAGGGGGTTGAAGAATCCTAATGAGATGGAGAAGTTTATGAGTGCGGTTTGTTTTGGTGAGGTTAGGGTGTGGGCTATGTTTGAAAGTTCTAAGGCGAGGATGATGCCTAGGGTTGTAACAATAATGGCTGCAGTTTTTGTGAGAGTTGGCATGGTTATTGGAGGGGTTTTTGTTGGTAGAATGAAGGACGTGATGAGTAGGCCAGCTGTAATGCTACCTAGAGCGAGGCGGGTGATTGGATTGATGATTGCCCGATCGTTTTCATTTACTGGGACAGTTGTGGGTATTCGGGTGAATCCTGTTTGGACGAGTAGTGTTATGCGTAGGGTGTAGGTTGCGGTGAATGATGTGGCTAGTAAGGTTAGAAGGAGGGCTCAGGTGTTTAGGTATGAGGTGTTTATGCTTTCGATGATTAGGTCTTTTGAGTAGAATCCAGCTAGGAAGGGAGTTCCTATTAGGGCTAAATTGCCAATAGTTAAGCAGGAGGTGGTTGTGGGGAGTACTTTTTGTAAGCCCCCTATTTTTCGAATGTCTTGTTCTCCATTTAGGCTGTGGATGATTGACCCGGAGCAAAGGAATAGTATGGCCTTGAAGAAAGCGTGTGTTGAGATATGTAGGAAGGCAAGTTGTGGGAGGTTAAGTCCAATGGTAACTATTATAAGCCCTAGTTGGCTGGATGTGGAGAAGGCAATGATTTTTTTGATGTCGTTTTGTGTGATTGCACAGGTGGCGGCGAATAGTGTGGATAGTGCGCCTAGGCATAGGCATGTGGTGAGGGCAGTTTGGTTGTTGGAAAGTATGGGGTGGGTGCGAATTAGTAGGAAGATTCCGGCTACTACTATAGTGCTGGAATGGAGTAGGGCAGAGACTGGAGTTGGGCCTTCTATGGCCGCTGGCAGTCATGGGTGGAGGCCAAATTGGGCTGATTTTCCTGTTGCTGCTAGGATTAGGCCAAGGAGGGGGAGTGTGGGAGTTTGGGTTGGGGTGAAGGCTTGTTGTACTTCTCAGGTGTTTGTGTGTGAGGCAAGTCATGCTATGCTTAAGATAATGCCAATGTCTCCAATTCGGTTATAGAGGACGGCTTGGAGGGCAGCTGTATTGGCCTCTGCTCGTCCTTGTCATCAGCCGATTAATAAGAATGATATGATTCCAACTCCTTCTCATCCGATGAAGAGGAGGAATAAGTTGTTGGCGATGGTTAGGGTTAGTATGGCGATTAGGAATATTAGGAGATGGTGAAAGAATTTTGTGATGTGGGGGTCGGAGGCTATGTATCATGATGCAAATTGGAGAATAGACCATGTTACAAATAGTGCAATGGGGAAGAATATTAGGGAATATTGGTCTATTTTAAGGCTAATAGGAATTTTAAAGTTTATGATGAATTTTCATTCTCAGCTGGAGATAATGCTCTCTATGCCTGAGTGTATAAATAGGGTTATTGGTACTAGACTTGTTAGAAAAGCGGTTTTGACTGTGCGGGTGATGGTGGTGGGGGAGTTTTGAGAGTTTTTGGATAGGAAGGGAAGTAGGATTGGTGTTAGGATGATTGCTAGTGTTAGGGTTATGAATGTGTTAAGGAGTAGTGCGATTTCCATTACTTTTACTTGGATTTGCACCAAGATGGGTGGCTCCTAAGACCAATGGATTACTGTTATCCTTTAAAAGTAAGGGGGCTGAGGTTTTAGACTCAGATACAAGAATTAGCAGTTCTTGTTGGTTAAACCGCCCCTCGGCAGGTAAGAAGGGTTTAACTTCTATTTTTAGAATCACAATCTAATGTTTGGGTTAAACTATACTTGCATGAGGGGATTCCTGAGATTAGCTCTGGCTTTAGGATTAGGAGGAGTAGAGGGATGATGTGGAGGGTTATTAGGAGGTGTTCTCGTGTGCTGGAGTTTTGGATCGATGTAATGTGGGTGGGGAGTACTCCTCGTTGAGTTATTAGTAGCATGAATAGGGTATAGGAGGCGGTTAGTAGGGTTGCAATTCCAGTGAGAATGATTGTGAAGGCGGATCAATTGAATAGTGCGATTATGATTGTTAGTTCTGCTATTAGGTTTGTGGTTGGGGGTAGGGCTATGTTTGTTAGGTTAGCTAGGAGCCATCATGTAGCCATGAGGGGTAGTAGGGGTTGTAGGCCACGTGTTAAGAGGAGGATGCGGCTATGTGTGCGTTCATAGTTTGTGTTAGCTAGGCAGAATAGTATTGAGGAGGTTAATCCGTGTGAAATTATGAGGATTATTGCCCCTGAGAATGATCAGTGGGTTTGGATTATGCTTGCAGCGATAACTAGGCCTATGTGGCTTACGGAGGAATAGGCAATGAGTGATTTTAGGTCAGCTTGGCGTAGGCAAATTGAGCTGGTTATTAGTGCTCCTCATAGTGCTAATGTTAGGAAGGGGTAATGTAGATTGTTCGAAATGGGTGTTATGAGCATGGTGAGTCGTATGATGCCGTATCCGCCTAGCTTTAGGAGGAGTGCGGCTAATAGTATAGACCCAGCAATGGGGGCTTCGACATGGGCTTTAGGTAGCCATAGGTGGAGTCCATATAAGGGGGCTTTTACTATGAATGCTGTTAGTAGGGCTAGGCTTGATAGGAGACCTGTTCAGGAGGTAGTGAGGACGGGGTGAGTTAGGTTTAGGATTATGAGGTGTAAGGTGCCGGTTTGTGTGTGTAGGTGGAGGATGGCAACTAGTAGGGGGAGGGAGCTGATTAGGGTATAGAATAGTAGGTAGATACCGGCGCTTAGGCGCTCTGGTTGATTTCCTCATCGGGTGATGAGAATTAGGGTGGGGATTAAGGTTGCCTCGAATGAGATGTAGAATAGTATAAGTTCTGTGGTCGAAAATGCTAGAATAATGAACGGTTGGATTGTGATGAGGGTTATAATGAAGATTCGTTTTCGTATGATAGGTTCGTGTTGTAGGTGGTTTTGGCTTGCTATAATTATGAGCGGTAGGAGTCAACATGATAGTGCGAGTAGAGGTGATGAGGTTTGGTCGATGCCAGTTCATTGAGTTAGGTTTTTGTAAGGATAGTATGTTGGGGTGAGTCATTGTAGGCTGAGAGAGGCGACTAATAGGCTGTACGAGGTGGTGTTTGTTCATAGGAATTTTGGAGGTGATAGGAGAGTTATTGGAAGGAGTATAATTGTTGGGATAATGATTTTTAGCATTGTAGTAGGTTTAGGTTGTGTAGGTGGTCAGAGCCGTGGGTTCGTGTGGATGCTACTAGCATTGCTAGGCCTGTGCCTGCTTCGCAAGCTGAGAAGGCTAGTATGAGTACGGGTAGGAGGGCGAATGATGTTGCTTGGTTTTCTACTGGTCAGAGTGATAAGGCAATGTATATGGATAATATTATGCTTTCTAGACATAGTAGCGCAGAGATTAGGTGCGTTCGATGGAAGGCTAGTCCTAAGCTGCTTAGTGTGAAAGTTGAGTAGAAGCTTAGGTGTGTAAGTGACATAGAGAAAGTCATAGGGTTGTACTATGGTTTGTTGAGCCGAAATCAACTGTCTTGATTAGACTAACTTTCTGTGGTTACTCTGCTCATTCTAGGCCACCCTGTATTCATTCATAGATTAATCCTAGAGTGAGTAGAATGATGATGGTGGAGGTTCAAATTAAAGTAAGGGTGGGCGATTGGAGTTGAATAGCTCATGGAAGGGGGAGTAGGAGTGCAATTTCTAAGTCAAACAATAGGAAAAGGATTGCTACTGAGGAAGAAGCGAATGGAGAATGGGAGTCGAGCGGATCCAAGTGGGTCAAATCCGCATTCGTATGGGGATAGTTTTTCCGGGTCCGGGTTTATTTGAGCTAATCAGAAGTTTAATGTGGTAAGGGCAACACTTAAGGCAAGGGATAAGGTTAGTATGAATGTGATTATGTTGATTGCTCTTCTCTGGGTTTATACCAGATTCTAGAGATTGGAAGTCAATTGTAATTGATATACTAGAAGAGCAAGATCCTCATCAGTAGATGGTTATGTAGAGGAATAATCAGATTACGTCTACGAAGTGTCAGTATCATGCTGCTGCTTCGAAGCCAAAGTGGTGGTTAGATGTAAAATGGTATTTGATTAGGCGTAGCAGGCATACTGACAGGAATGAGGATCCGATGATGACATGTAGTCCGTGGAATCCTGTAGCGACGAAGAAGGTTGATCCGTATACACCATCCGCGATTGAGAATGGCGCTTCGTAGTATTCTATTGCTTGGAGTGCTGTGAAGTAGAATCCCAGCAAGATGGTCAGGGTTAGTGCGTGGATTCCTTGTTTTCGGTTACCCTCTGTGATGCTGTGATGTGCTCATGTCACTGTAACACCTGAGGCTAAGAGGATGGCGGTGTTTAGTAGGGGGACTTCTAAGGGGTTGAGGGGTTTAATCCCTGTGGGGGGTCATTGTCCGCCTAGTTCTGGGGTTGGGACTAGGCTGGAGTGGAAGAATGCTCAGAAAAAGCCTAGGAAGAAGAATGCTTCGGATGTAATAAACAGGATTATCCCGTATCGTAGGCCCTTTTGGACGGTGGGAGTGTGATGGCCTTGGAATGTGCTTTCTCGTACAATGTCTCGTCATCATTGCAGTATGACTAGGATTATAGAAAGTAGGCCTAGGGTTAGTAATTGAGATGAGTTGTAGTGGAATCATATAATTAGTCCGGAGGTAGTGAGTAGGGCGGCTGCTGCTCCAAAAATGGGCCATGGGCTTGGGTCCACTATGTGGTAGGAATGTGCTTGGTGTGCCATTAGATGTTTTCTTGTAAATACAGGCTGAGTAGGAGAACGAAGACGTATGCTTGGATTATGGCTACGGCTACTTCTAGGATGGTTAGTAGGAGTAGGATTAGTGCGGTTAGAATGGATACGGCAGGGATGATTGGAAGTAAGGCGGTAGTGGCTGTGGAGATGAGTTGGATTAGTAGGTGGCCTGCAGTGAGGTTTGCTGTGAGGCGGACACCTAGGGCTAGAGGACGGATGAGTAGGCTGGTTGTTTCAATTATGATTAGGGCGGGAATTAAGGGTGTAGGTGTGCCTTCGGGGAGGAGATGGCCTAATGAGGCTGAAGGTTGGTTTCGTAAGCCTGTGAGTAATGTTGCAAGTCAGAGGGGAAAGGCTAGTGCTATGTTCATGGATAGTTGTGTAGTTGGGGTGAATGTGTAGGGTAGTAGGCCTAGTAGGTTGATTGTGAGTAGGAATGTTATTAGTGAGGTTAAGATTAGAGCTCACTTATGGCCTGCTTTGTTTAGCGGGATTATTAGTTGTTTTGTGATTAGGTGGACGAATCAAAGTTGTAGGGTGGAGAGGCGGTTGGTGACTCATCGGTTGTCTGGGGCTGGGAGTAATAGGGCGGGGAATAGCAGGGAGAGGAGGATTAGTGGGATTCCTAGTAGGCATGGGCTTGTGAATTGATCGAAGAAGCTTAGGTTCATGGTCAGGTTCAAGGTGCGGCTTTGGTGGTTGAGTGTGTTTTGTTGGAGGGGTGGTTGGTTGGGATAAATGATAGAAGCTTAGGTTGGATAATTAGGGAGAAGATTAGTCATGATACTAATATAATGAAGAATCACGGGTTGGGATTAAGTTGTGGCATTTCATTAAGGAGGGGTGGTGGTCCTCTTTCTCTAGCTTAAAAGGCTAGTGCTGATGCATAGCTTCTTAATGATTAGGATGATAGTAGTGAAGATCAGTTCTCGAAGTAAGTGAGGGGGGCTGATTCTACCACGATTGGTATGTAGCTGTGGTTGGCTCCGCAGATTTCAGAGCATTGACCGTAGAAGATCCCTGGTCGGGTGGTGATAAATGACGTTTGGTTTAGTCGCCCTGGGATTGCATCAGTTTTTACTCCCAGGGTAGGAATAGCTCAGGAATGAAGTACATCGCCTGCGGTGACGATGATGCGGATGGGGGATTCTATGGGGACGACAACACGATGGTCTACTTCTAACAGTCGGAAGTGACCTAGTGGGAGTTCTGTTGTGGGGATCATGTATGAGTCAAACGAGAGATCTTTGAAGTCTGTGTATTCGTAGCTTCAGTACCACTGATGGCCGATAGCTTTTAAGGTCAGGTCGGGTTCGTCAATTTCATCCATTATGTATAGGATTTGTAGTGAGGGGAGAGCAAGAAGGATGAGGACGATAGCTGGTAGGATTGTTCAGATTAGTTCAACTTCTTGTGCATCAACAGTGTTTGAGGATAGTTTTTCTATGAGTATGAGTGCTAGGAGGTAGAGGACTAGGCTACAGATTGCCAGTGCGACTATTAGGGCATGGTCGTGGAATTCGACGAGCTCTTCTATGATGGGTGATGAGGCGTCTTGAAAGCCGAATTGTGAGTGGTTAGCCATGTGAGGTGTACAGGAATTTCACCTGTGATTTAGACTTGACAAGGCTATGTAATTGGTTTACTAACACCTCATAAGAAAGAAGCATGAGTGGTTTGATGCGGTTGGCTTGAAACCAGCATATGAGGGTTCGATTCCTTCCTTTCTTGGACTTGGACGAAGGCAGGTTCTTCGAAGGTGTGGTATGGAGGTGGGCAGCCGTGGATTCATTCGATGTTGGTGGCGGTTAGCTCTGGTTGTAGGACTTTTCGTTTTGATGCGAAGGCTTCTCAGATGATAAATATCAGCATAATTACGGCTGTTATTGAGATAAGCGAGCCGATAGAGGACATGGTGTTTCATAAGGTGTATGCATCTGGGTAGTCAGAGTATCGTCGTGGCATGCCAGCTAAGCCTAGGAAGTGTTGTGGGAAGAATGTTAAGTTAACCCCTGTGAATATTACTCCAAAGTGGGCTTTAGTTCATGAGGGGTGGAGGGTGTAGCCTGTTAATAGGGGGAATCAGTGAGTAAATCCTGCTAAGATGGCGAAAACTGCTCCTATTGAGAGGACATAGTGGAAGTGGGCAACTACGTAGTATGTGTCGTGTAAGGCGATGTCTAGGGAGGAGTTTGCTAAGACAATTCCCGTGAGGCCTCCAATGGTGAAGAGGAAGATGAAGCCCAGGGCTCATAGTATTGGGGGATCTCATTTGATAGTTCCTCCGTGTAATGTAGCTAATCAGCTAAATACTTTAATGCCTGTAGGAATAGCAATGATTATAGTGGCAGATGTGAAGTATGCTCGGGTGTCTACGTCTATTCCGACTGTAAATATGTGGTGGGCTCAGACAATGAAACCTAGGAATCCAATGGATAGTATGGCTCAGACTATTCCTATATAGCCGAATGGTTCTTTTTTACCTGCGTAGTATGTTACAACATGAGAAATGATTCCAAAGCCTGGTAGGATTAGGATGTATACTTCGGGGTGACCAAAGAATCAGAAGAGGTGTTGATATAGTACGGGGTCACCTCCTCCGGCAGGGTCAAAGAATGTTGTGTTTAGGTTTCGGTCTGTAAGTAGTATAGTGATGCCTGCAGCAAGTACTGGAAGTGAAAGTAGTAATAGGACGGCAGTGATGAGCACAGATCATACGAATAGGGGGGTTTGATATTGTGAGAGGGCAGGGGGTTTTATGTTGATGGCTGTAGTGATAAAGTTAATGGCACCTAGAATGGAGGATACACCTGCTAAGTGGAGGGAGAAAATTGCTAGATCTACTGAAGCTCCAGCATGGGCTAGGTTACCAGCTAGGGGGGGATATACTGTTCACCCTGTACCGGCTCCGGCTTCTACTGTGGAAGAGGCTAAGAGGAGTAGGAATGATGGGGGTAACAGTCAGAAGCTTATGTTGTTTATGCGTGGAAATGCTATGTCAGGAGCACCGATTATAAGTGGAACTAGTCAATTTCCGAATCCCCCGATCATGATTGGTATTACTATGAAGAAGATTATTACGAAGGCGTGAGCGGTGACAATTACGTTGTAGATCTGGTCGTCTCCTAGGAGGGTTCCGGGTTGGCCAAGTTCTGCACGAATGAGTAGGCTAAGGGCAGTACCCACTATGCCAGCTCATGCGCCGAAGATTAGGTATAAGGTGCCGATGTCTTTGTGATTTGTTGAAAATAATCATCGATTGATAAAGGTCACAGGTAAGATGGCTGAGTGTTAAAGCGTTAGGCTGTAGTCCTTTTTACAGAGGTTCAATTCCTCTTCTTATCGACTCTGTAGTGAAGTTCATGTTGAGTTGCAAGCTCATTGATGTGCACTAAAAGTGTACCGGAGTCTGATAGGCAGAAGCTTGCTGGTTCGGGCATCTAACTGTTAATTAGAATTTTATGGGATCGAGGCCCATCTGTCTAGGGGAGGTCCTAGCTTAATAAAAGCGTCTGGGTTGCATTCAGGAAATGCAGGTTAATGTCCTGCGGATCTTAACAGAAACTAAGAGGTTTCAACTCTTGTTTAAGGCTTTGAAGGCCTTCGGTTTAAGGGGTTATCCTAAGTTTCTTAGACGGTGGTCAGGATTATTGGGGAGAGAGGTAGTAATAGGATTGATAGGGAGGTAGTGATGGCGATTGGAGAGCCTGTTGGTTTGTTAATGTGTCATTGTTTTATGTGATTTGTAGAGTTTGGTGGGAGTGTGATTGTTGAGTAATATGCGAGGCGAAGGTAGAAGAACAATCCTAGTAGGGATAATATGGCAATGATTGTGGCTGCTGTTGTTATTTCTTGTTTAGTTAACTCTTGGATGATGAGTCATTTGGGTAAGAATCCTGTGAGAGGGGGAAGTCCTGCTAGTGATAGTAGGGCTAGTATGAGAGTGGCGTTGAGTATGGGGGTCTTTGTTCATGAGGTTATTATTGTTGATAGTTTTACGGCTTTAATTGTGTTTAGGGTGAGAAAGACGGCAGTGGTTGTTAGGGAGTATAGATAGAAGGTTAATAGGGTGAGTTTTGGGTTGTAAATAATGATAATCGTTATTCAACCTAAGTGGGCGATGGATGAGAAGGCCAAAATCTTTCGGATTTGTGTCTGGTTTAATCCCATTCATCCACCTAAGGCTGCTGATGCAATTGCTATGGTGGTTAGTAATGTTGGGTTGAGAGAGTGTGATGTTATGAATAGAATGGTGATTGGAGGAAATTTTATTATTGTTGATAATAGCAGGGCAGTGGTTAGGGATGAGCCTTGAAGTACTTCTGGGAATCAGAAGTGGAATGGAACTAGTCCTAGTTTTATTCCAATTGCAGCTGTGAGGAGTAAACATGAGGTGGGGTGAGTTAGTAGGGTGAGATCTCATTGTCCTGTGTGTCATGCATTGTTCATGCTTGCGAAGAGGACTAGGGTTGAAGCGGCGGCTTGCACTAGAAAGTATTTGATTGCGGCTTCGATAGCTCGAGGGTGGTGGGATTTTGAGATGAGGGGGATGATGGCGAGCGTGTTGATTTCTAGCCCAGTTCAGGCTATTACTCAATGGTTGCTTGAGATTGTGATGGTTGTTCCTAGGAGTAGACTTAAGGAGGCGACTAGCTTAGCATGGGGGTTCATTAGTAAGGGAGGGGGTTAGACCTTCATTTTCGGGGTATGGGCCCGATAGCTTTATTAGCTGACCTTACTAGGAAATAATATAAAGGAAGTATGGAGAGTTTTGATCTCTCTTGCGTAGGTTCGATTCCTACTTTTCTAAGTATTATTTAGGAAATGAGAGGGCTGGTGTACCTCTATGTTCACTTTATCATAGTGACCCTTTACGTTCAGGCACATTTCCTTAAGTAAGGAGGTAGGCCTGCGTAGCAGATTGGCATGCTAGTGTGCCAAAGACATAATGCTAGGGTTAATGGGAGAAAGTTCTTTCAAAGCAGATGTATGAGTTGATCATAGCGAAATCGTGGGTAAGAGGCACGAATTCATAGAAAGCCCGAGGAGAGCAGTAGGACTTTTGTGGCTAAGACTATGGGGAATAACTCTTGTGGGAGGTTTAGTGAGCTTGGGTTTAGGAATAGGATAGCAGTTAGTGTGTTTATTAGTATGATGTTTGCGTATTCGGCTAGGAAGAATAAGGCGAATGGTCCAGCAGCATATTCTACGTTAAATCCGGATACCAGTTCTGATTCTCCTTCTGTGAGATCGAAGGGAGCGCGGTTTGTTTCGGCGAGGGTTGAAATATATCATATTATTGCAAGGGGCCAGGAGGAGAAGACAAGGTATAGGGGCTCTTGGGTGATGGCGAGGGTATTTAGGGTGTAGCTTCCGCTAAGTAGGATTACGGATAGGAGAATAATGGCTAGTGTTACTTCGTAGGAAATGGTTTGTGCTACTGCTCGTAGGGCCCCGATTAGGGCGTATTTTGAGTTTGAGGCTCAACCCGACCATAGAATTGAGTAAACTGCTAGGCTGGATATAGCTAAGAGGAAGAGGAGGCCTAAATTTAGGTCGGTTAGGGAGAATGGAAGGGGAAGAGGGATTCAGATAGTAAGTGCTAAAAGAAGGGCTAGTATGGGAGTTATAAGGAAGAGAAATGGGGAGGAAGTAGATGGACGAATTGGCTCTTTGGTGAATAGTTTGATTCCGTCAGCTACAGGCTGTAATAGTCCGAATGGGCCCACAATGTTTGGGCCTTTTCGAGCTTGTATATAGCTTAGGACTTTCCGTTCAACTAGGGTTAGGAATGCTACGGCAATTAGGATTGGGACCACATAGGACAGGGACATGATGAGGTAAGTTAGGGTAGGTGGGTGGGCCATGGGGGCTAGGGAGAGGATTTGAACCTCTGGGTAAAGGGCTTAAGCCTTTTGCATTTACCAAGCTCTGCCACGCTAGCTGGCCCTTTTCTAGGGGTAGTAGTGTGGGGTGTCCTTAGGTAATTTAGTTGGGTGCACTACTTGGGGAGAGGGCGTGCTTGTGGTATTGGCCCTACTTTCTCGGTCCTTTCGTACTGGAGAAAGTGTATCATAGATAGAAACCGACCTGGATTGCTCCGGTCTGAACTCAGATCACGTAGGACTGTTAATCGTTGAACAAACGAACCCTTAATAGCGGCTGCACCATTAGGATGTCCTGATCCAACATCGAGGTCGTAAACCCCCTCGTCGATGTGGGCTCTTAGAGGAGATTGCGCTGTTATCCCTGGGGTAGCTTGGTCCATTGGTCAAGTGTATTGGGTCTGGTTACTGTTAGTACATTGAGGGGTTGCTCTTGGTCAAGAGATGTGGTCTTATTTTTGGAGGGTTTGTTTTTCTCCAAGGTCGCCCCAACCGAAAAATGCGGGCCAGAGTTTGGGGGTAGTGAGCCTGGTAGGGTTAGGTTTGTGTGTGGTGGTCGCTGATTTTTAAGTTCCACAGGGTCTTCTCGTCTTATGTGGGTATTCCTGCTTTTGCACAGGAAGATCAATTTCACTGATTATCTGTAGGAGACAGTTAAGACCTCGTTTAGCCATTCATACAAGTCTCGATTTATGGGACAATTGATTGCGCTACCTTTGCACGGTTAGGATACCGCGGCCGTTAAACGTTGTGTCACTGGGCAGGCGTCACCTTCAATACTTGGTGGGCTGAAGGCTATGTTTTTGGTAAACAGTCGGGCCTTGGGTTTGCCTAGTTCCTTCTACAGATTTTAATCTTTCTAAATATGCGCTCCTGAGTTGGGGCAACAGGGCGGGTCAATACTTTGGTCTTGTTTTTATTGAGGTATTATTTATATCTGTTAATAATGTGGGGATGTAAGTTTGCGCTTGATTGAGGGGGTAGTCCCCAGTTACTCATTTTAGCATTGATACTCCTATTAGTATAGGTTAGCCTGTTGGTGGGAAGGGAGTCATGTTATTGTTGAATTTTTGTGTGTGGAGCTTTGACGCACTCTTTATTGATGGCTGCTTGAAGGCCTACAATATGGGAATAAGTTGGGTGATTATCCGCTAGTGGAGGTTGTACCCTTTTTTAAAGGAGCTGTACCTCCTTTAAATTGCTCTTGACTCATTACATATGGGTTAGGGTTTGTGTCCGGAGAAAGGAGGGTCAGGAGGGAACTAAGATTCATTTCACAGGCAACCAGCTATCACCCAGCTCGGTAGGCTTTTCACCTCTACTAGCAAGTCATCCCACTCTTTTGCAACAGAGACGGGTTCGCTCAGGGATAGCTGCTTGCAAGTAGCTCGCTTGAGTTTCGGGGGGACAAGCTTAAATTCATTTTGCTTGGTTGTTCTTGCTAAATCATGATGCAAAAGGTACAAGGGTGAATCTTTGCTGTTTACTGCTTGGCTTTTCATTGTTATTTCATCTTTCCCTTACGGTACAGAATTTCTATCGCGCCAGGTGAGGTCTTTTCTATCGCCTATACTAAGTTTAAAGAATGTTTTAGTTAGGTGGTAGAGTGGATTTTTGTCGTTGCTGTTTGTGCAGTGTGGTTGGGCTAGAGTAGGCTTCAAGACGATCCGGTGTTTGACAGATATCTTTCAGGTGTAAGCTGAATGCTTTGTTTTATAGCTACGCCTTGGTATGCTAAGTGCACCTTCCGGTACACTTACCTTGTTACGACTTACCTCATCTTTAGCCATAAGGCTTATTAGTTATGGTTGTTCGTGGCTTGTGAGGAGGGTGACGGGCGGTATGTACGTGCCCCAGGGCCAACTTAAAGGGGGCTTTATTGTCCCACTTTACTGCTAAATCCGCCTTCCGGGGGCTGTTTCATGCCCCCTTCCGTGGGTTTTCTATTGTAGAAAATGTAGCCCATTTCTCCCACCTCATAGGCTATACCTCGACCTGTCTTACTAGCAGGTTGGGCTATTGTGCTCACTATTGGGCTTTCAGGGAAGGTGAGCTGGCGACGGCGGTATGTAGGCTGCTTTGGCGAGAGGTGGTCGGGTGAATCGTGGGTTATCGATTATAGAACAGGCTCCTCTAGGTGGGTTTGGGGCACCGCCAAGTCCTTAGAGTTTTAAGCGTTTGTGCTCGTAGTTCTCGGGCGGATGCTTTGGTACGGCAAGCATCGAGATTTAGGGCTAGGCATAGTGGGGTATCTAATCCCAGTTTGTGCCCTAGCTTTCGTGGGGTTAAATCAATCAAAAGTGCTAGGATCATCTTAAGGGCGGTCTTAAGTACACCTTGGGCTTATGACAGCTTAGTTGCATTTTAATCCTAGTTGTCGCGATATCATAGTGCCACTCTTTACGCCGTATACGGTTAATTTGGGTCTCTTGTGTGACCGCGGTGGCTGGCACAAGATTTACCAACCCTGGGATTGCTATAACTAAGTCAAGCTTGCACTTATTGCTTAATGTTAACTACTGCTGAGTACCCGTGGGGGTGTGGCCTAGCAAGGCGTCTTGGGCTACAGTTATGAGTGTGCCTGATACCTGCTCCTCTCTCCTTAGCAAGGACTCGAGGGCATTTACACTGGGGCGCGGATACTTGCATGTATATGTCTAGCAAGAATTAACGGTAAGGTTAGGACTAAGTCTTTTGTCTTCGGGTACATGTGGCGGCCATCTTGGCATCTTCAGTGCCATGCTTTGATTGTTAAGCTACGGAGACGAGATTATTTGTTTGTTGTTGTTTGTTGTTGTTTGTTGTTGTTTGTTGTTGTTTGTTGTTGTTTGTTGTTGTTTGTTGTTGTTTGTTGTTGTTTGTTGTTGTTTGTTGTTGTTTGTTGTTGTTTGTTGTTTGTTGTTTTTAGGGGAGTTTCWTTTAAAATATGTGGTGTGTTGTTCGAATATACAAACACAAAATTGTGTATGTTCTTTTTTAATGGAACATCACTGCTGTTGACATGTGAAAAAGATGATGATAAAATGATGATAAAATACGTGACAAAAACACGGTTAATCTTTCAGTTAGAACTCCCTAGTTTTGTTTAGAAAATTAGAGGAAATGAAAAGTGTAAAATCATGTCCATTGAGCACTCACTAAATAACAACCCAGATAATAGTCTGTGGGCTCACCATAGCCAGTTGTCAGACAAAGTGCATCAGTGAGGAGATGATTCCCCATACCTTACAACTATGACGTTGAGGTATTCCTGAGGGCCAAACTCCGCGCGAATACCAGGGAGGGTTCATGTCTATAGATTGGGTGTACCTCGGTGCACTGGAGGGGTTTATTGAAGACGCCAGAAAAAAAAAAGGAACCAAAGGTGCCAAAACGGTCGGATGTCGCGATCACGGGTGAGATGTTGATAAATAGCCGACCAGATGTATCGGTGAAGTACAAGTTGAGAGGACTAATCCAGTCATGGCCCTGACATAGGAACCAGAGGCGCAAAAGAGCAAGATGGGCTAGGGGTGTAGGGGGAAAGAATGGTCTTGAAGCTAGTAGCGTAGGATCTTTCTCACACCGGGTTGCTGATTTCACGTGAGGAGCACGACTAATAAATCCACCTGGTACGAAGCTTTGTGTACCCAAGAGATTTTGGATGGCCATGTCTCAACATTTCATTCAAGGGGGCAGACAAGCACTGTCGTATGCARGRAGRTTRGTATGTATAACCTAACAARARRATGGTTTTAGTACTGATATTGTAGCAGATTTCGGTATCCATTGGGCGGCATATCCTCTGGAAGAGAGGATGGGTCGGAGAGAGGAAATACCCACTTAGATATTAATGGTTGTCGAACATTGACTGTTATGTATTATGGGGCCCATAAATTAATGTGAACCACCACATAAGAATGGTAAGAAATGGTTGATGGGACATGAGGGCATGGG